AGCTTCTGATTTTGATGAATTGGAAACATCTCTTTTCCATTTCTATTTACCTAGTTCATATCTTTGTTTCGTGTGTTCCCAGGAGGAATTCGATCTCTTCAATCTCGGGATACCACCTAAATAACTGCGGCCAGAGAGTCAAATAGGTCGGGAAGAAAGAGGGGTCGGACGACATACATCTTGGTTGGTTTCACCTCTTTGCAGGGTGATGACACCTGTAGCTGTGAAGCCCAGATGACCATCTCTTCGAGCAGGGATATGGAGTTGGGCCCCTAGATCCAAGTCTAAAACAAAAAAAAGAGAAAGCAGGTTGAGGTGAGTATGGGAGGCAAGGCTGGATCTCATGAGTAAGTGACTCGCCGAGTTACCATGGTCCACCCGGGTCTCGATTCCGGGCACCGAGCGAGCTTTAATTGAAGTAGGGGCTGACGTCAGCGACACGGGGGAAAGCTAATGCGATTTTGATAATCATGTTGCAAGGAACGGAATGCGACTCTCAGTTTCCTTTGCCCAAAAGCCTTCTGACCGTCACGTGAGAAGATCTGCAGGGACCAAGGATACGCCAGGAATTTTCCAGTACAAGAAGAAGCAAAGTGGGCAAGGCGTACAGTCAAGACCTACTTACTAGATTTCATTATTTATGTGATTATGTGACACGTCTATCTTGATTATATTATAGTGAATCTATTTACCGGACAGCAGCTCTCGGAAGGGAATTGTTCCCGGGCATCCTATACCTACATGTAAAGTAGGCGAGCAATAGTGAGTGCTTCCATGATCAGCGATTCTATGCAGGACCCTTCCCCACTCAATTTCTCAGATAAGGATAGGCTTGACAAAGTGAAGAATGGGCTCACGACGGATCATAAATTTGCTTCAAAGACTAATGCGCTTAGGACTGGACCTTCTCCTATAGCCACTGAACGGTCAATCTACTCTGACTCTTGCAGCAGGTACAGCCACTATTGAAGCAGGGACAGTTACCCGACCGCCGCCGACCTAAGCACTCTCGTCTCGACCGGCAACCTATAACTTAGATTAAGATTCTTTCGTCTTTCTTACTCTTTTCTTTCCACGGAACAGGTTTTTTTCACTTGAATTTCCATGGAAAATGTTTTTTTTGATCACTCCTTTCAGTGCCCGTTGACATGCTACTCAGTCACCAGCCTCTGGCATAGTAGTTCTTTCTGGTCAGAAAGCTAATGCCGAAGCGGCTCTAATCTCTCCTCTAACCAGTGCATATGCATAAGAGTGCATAAGACAGGGATCCAGCCGTCTACAACACAAGCCGTCTACACAAGGAGTCTGGCCGGCGAAGTCACTTACAACGGAGAAAGGGACCCCGTCCCAATTCAAGGAAAAAGGCTGATAGTCTATATGGCAAAACGATTCATTCGCCCTGGGAGCGTCAAGTAGCAGAGGTAGCGGAGGTAGCGGCATTTCTGTCACAGTCAGAGTTTACCCCCCACTTGCACCTGCGGGAAGGGATTTCTTGGTCTCCAAGAAAGTTCGAAGCTTTCTATTTGTCTTTTCTTTTGCGGCATGCAGCTCTTTGGCAGTATGCAGGACTTCTTGCAGCTCACTCTCTGCTGTCGTAAAGGGAAGGAGCATTTCTGTCTAAGTCAATGTTTCCACTGGCACGCATTTAGTCAGTACCTCGATTGGCAGTCTTAATCTTGATTTACTCCTTTTCACGAGGGAAATGAATGAATTTGGTTGGGTCAGGTAGGGTAGATCTAAGTGCTATATAATTTCCCGTAGTCCAGTCTACGCGACTACTGTCAGTCAAAAGAAAATATCTAGCAAGAAGGGAATGTATAGCTCTCAAAGTATATGACTATAATGAGTTTAGGGTATGCTAAACTGGTATACTAGACTATACCAGGGAATGTCAGACATTGCATCTTGAGTGAAGGCCAGTTACCTATACCTATACTCAATTAAGGAGTCAGGAATAGCTTCTGCTTCTACTTTTTCTTCTGCCTCCTGTGCCGCCCATTGCTTTGATAAGAATCTAGTTTAGCGCTCGCTTTGAGTAGAGGAGGTTTCTATAATAAACATCTTTCTTACTAAATAAGTCTAACCGGGGTCAGATCTGCCCCTCTTTCAACCGATGCTTTGATTTGACCTTCTGCAGATAGGCCTTGATTTCGATCTGCTGCGGCATAAACTGAATATGGATATGAATCGCCTGGTGGGTAATCCGCTACTAGTGCTGGTGGGTGGGCTGGTTCGGATTCAACTGCTTCTTATACTTATAGAAGGTCTTCTTCTTCAGTGAGCTATACGGGCGTACTATCACTATAGTTTTTCACTACTCGAGGAGAACTATGGGCTACTCCATTCTTTACTTTAAGTTACTAGTTAGTTTAGCTTTCCTCCCCCTACTTCGACAGCTAACGACAAACCCGGCTCACACCGTTGAGTAGTTGCTTCGCTTCCCGCCTATGAATATACGGGAACACTTCCAGAAGTGAGCTACGGGCTATTCACTCTAAAATCTGTTTTGTTTATCCTGAAGCTGCCCTTAAGTGCTTTCCTTGAGCTTAACCTTCTCACTAGTAGATAGATATTCGAACTACTGAAGTTGCTAACAACCCCGTTCTTGAGTTCTATCCTAGAGTTCGCTACGGACTATCTGATGAGCTACTAAGTATGAACTTAGGACAGCTAACACCGTTACGTGAGTGGCTCACTACTTCATCTTTCCACTACTTCACCTGCTAACAACCTTACTTTCGTAGACTTCTTGTAGTTCTCTTTCCCCGCCTATCGTTGAAGTTTATCCTGAACCTGCTAACTACTTGACTGAGACTGAGCTTACCTACTTCACTTCCTTACCTCTTCCCCTTTCTTCTCACTTGACTGGTGAGCTACTTACTATAATTGATACTTGAAAGAGATAGATAGTAATATAGGCTGAGAGGAATGTAAGACGCTTTGAGCTACTCTACTATCTACTTACCTTTAACGAGCTACTCTACTATCTACCTAACACTCGTTCTAAAATAACTTTCTTTGCTTTTGCTCACGATAAATCGTTATATTCGAACTTTCGGGATTCGTACTTCTGATCTTCACGATTGAGCTTTCCTAAACCTACTGAGACGGATTGCTCCTTCACCTGCTAAAAACCCCACTTCCCTTCCTGAAGGAAGTGGGGCTTCTCTTCTATTGAATCAGTTGACTGAGACGGAGCTTCATCGTCGACTTGACTGCCTTTGAACTGAGACGGAGCTGAGCTTGATTACCTTGCCCACCTTCAGGAATAGAAGTGAGAGATGAGCTTTCCTCGCTCACTATTCATATGAAATCTTCCTACTTTCCTGGATGAGGTCGGGAATGGAATGGTTGCCTTGATTGGCTCACACCTTCTCCTGAGATTGAGCTTCATCTTTCCTTGACTAAAGCATTTCTTTCATTGACCTCGAGTACCTTCCATATCGAGCACTCTACAAGTTCAGTTCTCGGTTCGGTTCCGTAACATGCTTAGGATGTAATGTAGGACAACCTACACATGAATTGATTGATTGGTAATAGGAATGATGATTCGGGGGAAGACAGCGCTACTAGGAGAACAAGGAGCAACAGACTTCGCTTCATTTCTTTCCTCTATAGGAGGTCGGGAATCTAAGACGATACGGATACTGGCTCACTGAACTTCGATTCGGATTCTGAACCTCTTTCTCGTGCCTGAACCTATTGAAAGTGATAAAATAAGTTGATTGGCATTGGCTCACTATCTTGAGTGAGAAAAGAAGTTGACTGGTTCGCTACCTAAGACTAGTGGGAATTTCGTTCCTGGGCTGATTTTCAAGCTAAGAATTCGCATTTCCCTCTTCCACTCGAGATCTCCTCTTCCCCTGATGTTCAATCCCTCTCTCTTTCCGCTCCACCGCTACCAAATGAATTGCTATAGCCTGCTATATCTGCTGTTGAGAATCCTCTTCCTCGTTAGACGAATTAGGCTCCTCTCTCTATTTGATTAGAACTTTTCTGTTGAGCTACTAGATAGATATTATCAGTTCACTTCCTTCGCCTGCTAACCCCCTTTGAGCTACTGTTTCGCTACTATGTATCTCTAACCCTACTTCAAGAGCCTAGCTTGATTACTGGGCAAGCTGCTCCTACGATCTTCCCTACTTTCGCACTTCGTTCAGCTTATCTATTTGCCTTCTATTTTCCCTTTCTCATTCGCCTGCTAACACCCTTGGCCAACGGGGCCATATACTGTTGAGCTCCGTCCCTATCTATCTTTCCTGTCTAACTAGCTATATTATTTATTCCTCCTTTCCGTGTGAGCTCCTATCGTACTCTATTTATTCCTCCTTTCCTATGGCATTAGGAAGATCTATGTCTTATCCTGTTGTTCTGTCTAAGCGGTGCAACCTTTGTTAAGAAGTTCCTATCCTTTCTATGCGTTAAATATATCTATTTCCCGGCGATCTCCTGTCTAAATATATCCCTTTCCTCGCCCTCTTTCATTTGGGAATACCCTTTTATTGACTGCATTTGCTTATCCTGGTATATATATATAGGTAGTGAACTTCTGTCCTGTCGTATTGTCCTTATTGAGTTATCCTAGCAAGAATCCCCCACTAAGAAAAAGAAAGAGAGTTAGATCCGAGAGTGAATTAGAGACATTATCTCACAGATGAAAGAAAAGAGGTCACTTGTTTAAGTCAAGCAATCGTAGAGAGTTTGCAGTGAAAATTATCCCTCTACAGGCCTCTTAAAGGCAGAACAAAAGAGAGTAGTGAGGGGAGAGGAGTTCAAACCCGACTCAAGGCCTAGTAGATCTATTCCTGCTACCTTACTGACTTCCCTGGGGGAGGTTGAGTTGAAGAAGCTGTGACAGAACAAGCTGTTACAGAATCAGCAGCTATTGAACCCCCATCTGTTGGAAGAAGGACTACTGGTAGTGGTTCGTCTTATCTTATTAGTAGCGGTCAGTGGGAAGAAGACTAGCTCTGGCTTTCAAGCGTGAACCAGGTCTTGGATTCGGCATTGGTTGGGCATGGCATTAGATTAGGAAGGGGCCTAAGCTAAGCCCTGAAATTGGAATGCTTTACTCGGTTTAGGAAAAGAGAAAAGCACTGTTTAGCTTAGTTAGCTTAGATCCTCTTTGAGATGAAATGCGGAAAAGTCCTAATCAAAGGCGAAAGGCGCCATCCAAGCAAAGTGGGAATACCCAGCAAGATCCGACCAACAATCGAGTTCATACCCGGCTCAAGGCTTTAAAGAAGAAAGCCCAGGCTCAAGGGCCCATCTCTGTCATATTGTCAAGCCAAAGAGAAAGCCTAGCCCTTAAAGCAAGCCTGCTTCACCTTCACTTCCTTCCGTACCTGATTCTTAGTCTGCTCTAAAGGCAGCCAGTGACTCGAGGTCTTCTGGAGTGAAATCACTCTCGGGTAATTCAATGGTTCAGCTCTGGTTCAAATGGTATCTGGGGTATATCTCTTATCTGTTGTTCACGAATCCGTTTCAGGTTTTCAGGCATACCCGGTCTTTTCTTTTCTCTTTCAGTTGCTGCTCCGGGGAAAGAAGTTTCATTGGGGAAGGTGGTATCTTCTAGTTGATCACTTAAGCTTAAGCTTTTAGCTTAAAGGACTGATCTTTGCTTGAACTTAGCCCGAGTAAGGCCGACTTAAATAAAGATAACTAGGTGCCAAGCCTTTATATGAAACCATTTCTTTCTCTCTGGGAATCATAGCCTACTTTCGTACCAAAGGGTTGATACTTTCCTTCTGATCCTAGTTCTTGGCACTGGGAAGAGTCTCTATAACCTATAGGGTATAGGGTAAGGAGCAATAGACGGAATTCGCCCTAGAACCATTAGGCTAGGCTCATTAGACGTAGACGGAATTAGTCTGGTATGGCTGAAGAATGGTTTCATCAGTTGAATTTTGGAAGGTCATATCGTATTATAAAAAAGAAAACCCCGTTGTTAAAATAGCTTGCCTTTCCTGCTTTCAAGGCTTTCCTTGGCAGGAAGGGAGGTTTTTGAAATGCTTTTTGATTGAGTCAGATGTGGCATTGCTGATTCGAGAACAGTTGCCCTTTCTTTTTGCTTCGACAATAGATCAAAATAGAGGCAACAAAGCCACCCTACTTAGATCCCCGGATCGCGTTATTGGATTAGCGGGCGCCACAAGACAAATTAGTCGTACAAGGACATTCGGCTTATCAGAGGCAATGGCCTTCGCCTACGTCAAAGACAGCCGATTCGTCCTACTAACATGTCTTCTGCTGGGATTGGGTGTCTGGTGGTATCTTCTGCCAGAGCCCCTATTGGTTCAACCAACGGCTTGTTGCTCACCTGAGTGCGCTAGTGCAATTAAGGAAGCCGCACAATGCCAAATGAGGTCTCTGGGCTTCCCGTGTATTCATCCAAATCAGATCCATGAGAAAGTTATGGACACGTTCACGAAACCGGAAGTCTTTCGATCCCATGCAGTCAATGCCAATGGGTGTGCTTAAGAGCTGGTGGCAACCGAATACCTTTCACACCTAACCCAGGCTTTTGCCAACAACCTTTCTTTCAAAATCCACTGGGTAAACCTAGCAAAAGTCCAGGAACAGCTAAAAAGGCTTGAAGAGACAGTGGCTCGAAACATTAAGAGGAAATAGAAAAATTCGTATGACAACCCTATGATCCTTAGATTTGGAAGGAATGATGGGGCCCACATCAAAAAGTAGTTGAACCTACATAGCGAAAAGGGGGATCCCCTTACGCACGTTAAATCCTTTTATGCCCATCCGCCTAATGTGCTGAAGTGGCTCATGATGATAGTCTTATGATCAGACTATTCCCAAGGAGCCTTACTGATCAAGCTATGGAATGGTACTTCACTCTCCCTAGGTATTCAATTCAGTATTCTAGTCTTAAATTAAGTTTATATACGAAAGCAAAGACACAGTTGGCGATTATTGCCTTTTTGTCGTGGACTGAGTAGTCCACTTCAATAATCCAACAAACAGTCCCTTACAGGTCCGATAGCGAGGGGACTTCCCTTTTTGCTCATAAGTAAGCCACCTCCTTGGATTTCCATCCACAAACTATCTTGTCTTGCGGTCGGCCCGGTTCTCTCTCTTTCCCAGCCGGCCCTCTCTTTCACGCTGGTGAAGCAGCCCACGCCTCTTATGAGGCCATCGCGCAGGGGTACGACGGGTTAGCCTCAGAAAGGCAACTTCTTGGATAAGGCGTTAAGGCGGCCTTCTAACCCTCGGCCTACCCGGTCCCGTGCGGATTAACATAACACCCTTTCCTTTCTATCGAAGCCAGCTTACATAGGAAAGCATTTGATCGTCGCGCGTCTAGCACTAGACCTGAAAATATAAGGGCTGCACTTCACGTTGATGTCGGCTATGCGCCTTTTGCATCCGATGACTCAGTTCACAGACCTAGTAATCTAAAGGAAGGAGGCGGATGGCCGGCTCCTCCTAGTACCCTTACTCGGGCTTTGGTTGTCTGTCTTTTACTTTTATTTTAGGCCGAAGAGGGAAGGTCAAAGTTTTCACCTGATGGGGCACTCATAGGGATACACATTCCCAGTGTCTCGATAGCTCATAGGCAGCTAGTTTTGGACGAGCCCTATGAAGCTGCGCAATCGCGCTTCTTTCGCCTTACTTTCCGCGTATCCAAACGAATAGATTGAAGAAGTAAAGTGGTTTGGTTGTTGTGCGCGCCGGAGGCCTACGGGGTAGCCGAGTTGCTTACGAGGGGTGCTGTACGCTAACGGTAATTACCTCCCGGGAGGGGGAGCCGCATAAAAAGAGACCCTAAACAGATTGTATTAGAGCAGCAGTCGGACTCGTTGCAAGAAAAGGTAGTTGAATGTGTTAGGCGAAGAGAATATAGCACGTAGAAGCTTATAGAGTCGGTAGTTCGACGGCTTAATGCTTGCCAGAGATAGTTCTATAGCCCTTAGGATAAAGACATGACCATAGAATTTCATAGAGAGCGCCTTTGGGCTCCTCTGAAATACCCACCAAATTGTTTGTATTCATGTCAGGATTTCGCGCTGAGGAGGCCTTCGCTCCGTTGGGACGAGCTGGTCGAGATGTGGTGTCCAGTCACTCACATCGGTGAGGGCTGCGCTATGCCACCTGTCCTTACCTTGGGAGTACTGCTTTAGCAAAGCTAACGGTAGGTCAAACGGGTTTGGGACCATCCTTCCGGCTGGAGCAAACCTTGTGTTTACATAGCTATGCCCTTTAGTTGCATGTTCAACCTAGGCAAGACCCTACTTGCTGGTTTATCCATCATCCAATCCACAACAAATCGGATGAAAGCCTGATACTTCTCACCTACTCAAACGAGATTGAAAACTACCATTCCGTCGAATCGGAAAAGGTTTCGAAGAGCGCGGAAGGTCAGTTCGGTGGTAAGATCTGAAGGGGAGATTCACGGGTAACTTCGGAGGGTGGGGAAGGAAGAGCTGGTGTAGCGCGTCAAACGCCCTCACGCAATGCCGCGCACAAGGAAGGGTGGCGAGTGGGAGAAGAATTCCTCCCCTTTCAAGAAGGGTGTGGATATGGTCTATAGCCAAAAGAATAAGTCAAATCAGAAGCAACTGGGCAAGCAAATGCCGCTGGCCATAGCGTAGCTCGAGCCAGAGCTTTTGAGTTTTCCAACAAAGTTCCAGTCCGCCAAGGAGTGTGAGTCTTGAACGAAGGCATCAAAAGCCGAACTATAAAGACGCAGCACCACCTACTGTTTCAACCGTAGAGTCGACCAAAACAGAAGCCTTAGGCGAGATAGACAATGAAAGAAAGCACTGGACTTTTCTTTCTCAAATACAAGGAAGTAGGCATAGACAATATTTAGCAAATCCACGGGGGCCCCGTAAGGCATGGGTTTAATATCCTTTCAAAAGTAAGAATAGGTCGAGGTTTTTTTCCTTTTCAAGGTAAGAGGTCAACTTAGAGCAAAGCAAGCTGACAAGCAAGCTTGCGAAGCAACCGAGGCAAGAGCGTGAAGCAGCTTTTCCCGAACCAAAGGATCCAGGTTCTCTTGAAACAAAATATCCTGATCCCTCAGCATCAGGCGATGTCTCAGTATCATCTGCACCCAAACCAGAATTTGACTCCGAAGAGGGACAACTCACTTTTCCAAAATCACCCGACAAGTCGAATCCATATCATCAGAATAGAGGGCATAGGACTCTTTGCCCTACTATGAACTAGGAGGTTGGCTCATAACAGAAACTCAAAGACGCCAGAAAAGCACACTTAACGCGGTTCATCAGGTTGTTCAGAGGCTCCTCCCTGTCCCGCCCTGCTTCAACATATCAGTTGTCATTAGGAACTTCTTTCTCTTAACGAGATTGTGTTTGTGGTCCTTGCTAAACGCGCGTTAAAAGCGCCCCTATCGAGTCAGTTTGTCGCTTCTTTTTTCGGAATGCACTGAAAAGCTCAACGCGCTTGTATCTAGGTCGGGGGTAATTAAACTGTATAAGCAAGGCTCGGGATATGGTTCTCTTATGGGGAATAGGCTGAAACAGCAACAGGCAACCAAGACTAATGAAGTGCGTTCAGGCTTACTTTAATCAACAACTGAAAGAGTAATGTTTCCACTTATTCCATCCTTACTGTTACTATAACCGCTAATAGAATAGATCCATGGGGTTAGGATTTTTTATAGGATTTTTTATAAGTAACTAAAGGGTAACCACTAAAGGGTTAAGCTGGCTCAGAAGAAAGTCTAGTGGGGCATGGTTTATAAGGTAGGTTACCTGCTCGTAAGAGGCAGTCTAACTTAGTTAGAGGAAAGCTTGCTCATCAGAAGGATAAGCAAGGTTTTATGAATTATCCTAGCAAGGCTTATAAGATAAAGCTAAGCGAAAGCAAACAGGGGAGCCCCTTTGTAATGGTTTGAAGGTTTGGTGTTCAGTCCGCCATTCCAAGGTAAATGCCTGGCTATTCAAGCTAGCGTGGTAACGAGACGGTGAGTGAAAGTGAATCGGTTAACGAGACTGAGGAAGATGCCTAGCTAGTTTTGAACCAGAGCAGGGAAGTGAAATAGCTAAATCGGAAGTTAAGCCCTCGATTAGCAAAGAGCTCCCCCAACGAGCTCTCTCCGTTCTATCCAATAGACTATTTGCTAAAGTTCAAAGGCCAGTTTGAAGAAGGCCAGACATGCGAAGTAAGTGAAACTGCCGTTCCAAAGCTTTCTAGAGGTGCCTATAAGGAAGTGGGAATAAATAGGATAACCTGATTCCAGCCGTAGTTTATTGGCTGTTAGGTCGGTGAAACTGTCCCTGTAGCTAAAGTAAAGTAAAGCCAGTAGTTCGAGTTCGCGTTCTAGTTCAGGACAGGACAGTATGGGACCTGTTGCTTAGGGCTTTGGAAGCGAGCAACCAACCCGGCAGAAGTAGATCGGAAGTTTCCTGTTTGACAAAGGTAGCCTTAGCTAAGTAAGAGTAAGTAAGTAAACAGATCAGGTGTTGCGGGCAAACACGGGTGTAGCGATAGAGCGGTTTAGTTTACGATTCTATTCAAACAGGCTATTGCGCCTAAGTCAATCCCTCGTATCGGCCGGCTGTCTTATGACGGGAGACACAACAAGTCGAAGCCTTTAAAAGCCCAAACAAGCTTTCTTCGTTCGCACCTTTTAGCCTCTGTTACAGAAGTGGAAGGATCCGTTGGTAGTTTGCTTAGGCCCCCACCTCGCCCAAGTGGTTCGTGCATACCTTGCTTCAGGGGGTTGGATCTTATATCCAAGCTAGAGAGACGAGTTAGATACTAAATAGACGGCTGGTGGACTCATTCGCTGGCCCACTTCGATATCTATCTGTCTTTCGATTCATGTATATGCTTTTTTTACAGATATTTTGCTATTAGGTATTATTCATTCCGCACGAGTCCGTTACCAATCCCAAACCCGGCTAACCTTTTGTTCTTTTCTTAACCACCTCATTCACCAACCTATTACCCTTAAACTACGGGAGTGATGTCCTAATCCCCGCGGTTATGCCCGATAGCACAGCACATGGGGAGAATGATTGGACCTAAACCTTTATACGGGCTCGCCTCTTTTCTGGGCTAGCTCGCAAAATATAGACTCCCATGGCTCGCTTGGAAAACGTTCGTACGTTGCTAACCTCTTATTCTCCTCCTATTTCCGAGCTCCTCTTGAATCGAGGAGTTAAAGCTCAGCTAGGACAGTTCCTCTCTCCGATGGATGGGCGGGGAATAGCATCTGATACGATTTCTTATCAGCCTCTCCTAATTGGAGAGAGAAAACCAATCTGGAATGGTAGTTGTGTATCATAGATAACGGGCGATAGGTAAATCTAACGTCCGCTGCTAACTTCCTTGTGTCCGTAATTGATTGATCGGATGTTTGCTCCTAGGGACAACCCATGAAATCGCATTTGCTTCTTCCAATGAGAGATTTTGACGTGAAAGCATCTTAAAGAGCTTTTCTCATTAGAGACAGTGGCAATAGAATGAATATTCATCCATTTTCTCATCGGTCTTGGCTTGGGTTCTGTCTCTCAACAAGGAAGGAGGGCATCCAGCTTAATCTGTAGGAAAGTCTGAAACAAAAGGATGCAGCTTCCGATCCACAATCTCGAACTGGGGCGAATGAAGAAAGCTGCCTTCATAAAGAAAGACAGCTGGATTGAGTTCCACAGCAACACTCGATTCGGCACAGTCGATTTGTCCAACTGCCGAAATCAAGTGCTCAAATCTAGGGTGAAAAGACCTCTCTCTCTCTCTCTCTTTGTTCTTTTCTTGTATAGTGCCTCCGAGAGGAAGGCGTAGTTGCGCTTTACCGGAAGTGAACTTGTCAAAAATGTTAAACATGGGAATCCTTCATTTTGAAGATTTTCATGATCTGGTCTGGTCGACCCAATCATGATATTGAAGGATAGGACCTTTTCTCGAAAAACTCCCCCTCACCCACTCGTCTATCGCGAATTAGCCGCTTCCATTACGGTCGATCTAATTTCATAGCTTCTACACCTGTTCATTTGGGAGCATCTCCCAGATAAAGAAAGGGCATGGCGCCCCAGGCGCCTTTACCCTTTATTAGGTAGGGTAGGGCCGTTGCTTGTTTAGTAAAGCGCTAACGCGCATCTGTTTTTCAGCTGGGTCCATCCGCGCGAGCACTTTTACTGAGTGAGCGAGGAAGTAATGTCTGAGCTTTTGGGTGGCCGGCTAAATAATTTCTATAAAAGTCTATTTCTTTTCATATTCCAACAGAGACTTGGTAAACAGCACGTTCTTTCTTCCCATCTTCAGTGATCTCCTTCTCGGCTGATTCTAAATTTTAAAGAAAAACTGTTAACAATACGTTATTACATTCGATCTATTCTGGCAACGAGCTTCATGTTGGTAGAGAGGGGCGCTTTGATCTCACTTGGAATGCAAAGCATGATTTTCGAAACAGTACGATACACTGAACACCAACTAAAACGCAAAGCCATTTGATTCAATTGGCTTGAAGGCTTCAAGAATGAGGAAAGGCTCTTAGCCACCGGTGACCGTACTTTCGTAAAAGCACCATTGGGCGGTGGTTCCTCTCTTTTCTTTTCTCTTGAACCTCGAACAAAAAATAGATCTCGCCATCAGCTCGACTAAGAGTTCCGAATCGAAAAAGTAAACTGAACTTGACTTAAGACGAAGGTCAATTGCCGAGTGCCGAAAAAAAACCGGTTCGCTTTCTTAAGGCTTCAAACTACTAGTCATTAAGACTACTAGAAAAGGTAAGGAAGTCCTTTTCTTGACTTGGCCTGCGTGCATTATACCTACCTAAATAACTTGATTTCAATCTCAATCTCAACAAAGAAATGAAAGCATAACTCTTTGCTTGTTGTCCTCTTACTCTTTTTCTTTTAGCCTGCCTTGTGGAGGTCTCTCGGGTGTCTACGGCAAATCCGATCAGTCTCGTGATGAAGAGAATTTCCGATCTTCCACTAAGAAAGGTATTGTCACGACAACTAAATTAGCCCGGTAAACTACTCGGGGCTCCCCATGGTTTAGTAAAAGGGAGAGGAGATTTTCTCTTCATCCGGGGGTTCATTTCATTCATTATGAACTAAAAAGTGTAAGGCTGATTAGTGAGGTCTTAAAAACTTCATACAATGAATGATCAGCCATTGCCATTCCATTTGTGCTTTCAGCAAGTAGGCGACGCGAATCTATGGTTTCTATCTTTCAATCGGATACCAATTGCTTGGATGCGTTTGAAAGCCTCGAGATGACTTGCAGAAAAAATTCTTTCTATTCTAGGTTTGTCTTGTGTCTCCGTAACAAATGGTCCATTTATTGATGGGCGAACGACGGGGATTGAACCCGCGCGTGGTGGATTCACAATCCACTGCCTTGATCCACTTGGCTACATCCGCCCCTACCCCCGCACAGGTTTCAGTCTCTATCTACGATCAGATCCTTTCTGAACCCCCTATGACCGCTATCAAAGAGAAGCTTTTTCCTATACTATAGTTGCATTGCAAGTCTATTGTTGTGTTTTGGAATTAGGGGAAGAAAAGCTTCAAACAAAGAGGTTGACCACTTAGAAAGTGCTCCCAGGAATAGCCTTTCTCTTCTATTTTATACGAATACCGGGCTTTCCATCCTAGATGAATAAGAATGATTCGAGTCGTCTCAGTTCCAATTAAAGAGAGAGTTGGGTGGGCGCTACTTAGGCTATTAAGCCGCGCTCCTCTCTCTTTCTCTATGATATTAGTTGATCTACTTTGGTTACAGTAGAAAAGGAGGGAAAGGGCTTTGCTTTGCATTCGTTGCTGTCGAATGAGTTAAGTAAGCGTTCACGCGGGTGAACTCCTTGAATCTGAAAGCTTGTTGATACTATGGATTGCACGAGCATGTGAAAGTTGCCCAAATCGATGAGATTAAGAGGACAAAACATAGACCTGTAGTCAGCATTACTAAACTGTATCTTGAAGGAACTTTCAAAAATTCCTCCACCAAGGGGCCACCTGGTCAAAAACCGGGGTGAGACAACTAATGCAATTAAGGTGAGGAGGAAGCTCTTAACAGAACTAGGAAAACTTCTTCTCTCCCACTAACACTAACCAAAAGCTCAAAAAGAAGTAGAAGTACAGTATTCTCGTGCAAGTATAACACATCAAAAACTTTGATAACCACCTTGAACTCATCTAGGAGATATAGATACAGCGGAAAGAGAATATCTATTGACAAGCACATGGAAGTATTACGCTACCCCCACCTACACCTGTGATAAAACATATCACAGAAAAACAAAGGTTTACTCAGTAAAACTATCACTCCATGAGAAGAGCCTTAGGCTAAGATGAACCTACCTCCTCAAAGGACAAAAACAACCTTGTTTTACTCCCTAGGAAATGGTTATCCCACTATTATAGGTGTAACAAGGACATCTCACCTCAAAAGTTTCTAAATGTTGACTACACATCAAAGTCCTCTACTCTTCAGAACAATTTCGTTATCTCAATCTGATCATAGAATCTCTCCCACTACGAAGGCGGGTTTGGAAACTTTTTTATAACTAGAAGGCTCAAAGAGACGAGACTAGCTATATCATATATAGAAGCGATTCTTGATTGAGATTCCAGAAAGAAGGTAACTTCTATTATCGTTAAAGAAGTTTTTTTTTTACCCTTTATTTTCTGTTTCTAGAATCAGTGTTCTAAAGTCGTCTTTGCCATATCAGTGATCAATCCGACAATTAGCCTCAATCTATTTTAGAAAGGTAAGACAGGTCTCCCCGATTCAATACAATATTCCGAAAGAGTTATGAAAGAATGGGCCAACTGCTTGTAATAGGCCAGTATGGATCAATCCTGCGACTTATACAATCGAGTTCTTTTTCTCGAAAAAATTATCGGATCGAGATCTATTGGAAAGCTCCTCCGACCCAATGAATCCACTCTTATCCAATACTAAAAATTCGGTGGTGCGCTGGAGGGAATGAATTGAACAATTGGTCTCAACCAACTCTTCTTTACAAAAATTGGGGGACTTAAATGACCAGACCATCTCGGGCCTTCAATTCATGAAGCCCTTCGCTTTCTTCTTTCAGAGAAAAGGGAATGATATTTTTGCGGGAAAACAGTTCCTCAACGTTCCTATCGATTAGAGTCGGGGATAGGTTTTTAATCGAAGGATTCCTCCAATCAATCTCTCCCTTCGGAGGAAAGGCGCTTAGGACCCGAAATCCCTAAGAACCTCTTACCATGAAACTGGGCAAACTTCACGTTTTCCTTTTGACAAATGCGTCTCTAGACAGATATTTGGGTACCTCGAAATCACTGAAGCGGGGGATCCTGGTGCTGGACCTCGTGTAAATACAGGCGTTTGGCCTTGAACCACTGCTCATTCTCGATCTGGGACTAGAATAACAGCTCACTCTCGTACGGGTGGTACTTGCCTGACTTATGCACTCCTTTATGCATTCCTCACCTCAACTCCTGAAAAGGAAAGAGAGTGCTAAGGGGTCTGAAAATGCTGCCTCTCCGACTACAAACTTCTTTGAAAAAGCTAACTACCTGGATTCCTCTTCTTGAGACAGTCGAGTGAATTCCCCTCTCCTTCTTTAGTCCCGAAGGAGAGCGTCCAACGAACTCATGCTAGAAGAGTCTCTTGTCATCAACCAAAGAAGGTTGATCGATTCGTTCCGAGGGTTAGTATGATTTTAGGTTCCGTTCCGTCACGGTCGAGTACCTTCGTACCTCCCTCCTGGGACACAAGGCAGCGCGCACCACTTTCGTTGTTGATCAGTCCCTCTATCTATTTATTAGTTTGAGTCCCCTCTTCCTTATTGGTTGGCCAAGCTAGTCCAATCCCGAGATGACAGCTTTCTGACATGAAATGAAGGAGCCCGTCGTCTCTCTTCCTTTTAGCCAAGCTACTTCTTCGTCTTTCGATCAAATCTCCCCTGCACAAGGTAGGAACGGTTGCACAACGAATATTTATAGAAAAAAGGTTATAATCGGGATTCTTCTAATCAAGAAAAGGAAAATTGAGAAAGGGAAAGGTGCTAATCCGTCCGTCGGTGGAACTCCAGATCAACTCTGTGGCAAGCAGGTTATATGAAAGTCCCACACTTTCTCATGGAACTGATCGGGCCGCGGACAATTCAGATGGGAAACTCTTTCGAGCAATACCAAACGACCCCGAGATCACTACTATAGACTTCGTTTTCCTCCTCCCCCGCTGGATCGTCTTTCTCACCGACCCAAGGATCATGAAACCTCACTCTCCGATTACAGGAAATTGTACGAGGCCAGCTTGTCATTACATAGGTGCGCAAAAAGGACACTGCGCGAGAAGAGGCCCTAACGGCGTATCTAACGTGGTATAAGCGTCACTCTCGTCCTCTACCAACGGAATTGTATAACTCGTACTTTCTTACTTCATACAGATCCACATCTAGCGTTAAGTCCACTGAATTTGATGAGGGATCCTAGGCTGAGACCCATGCCGAAGTCCTTGGTGATGATACAGTGAAGAATGACTGCAATCCACGTAAGTTTGCCTTTCGATCTACCTCTCTTCGGACAACTTTTAGTCCAACTTCTGCGGGCAGATAGAACACGTACTCCTCAGAATTGGCTGATCTCTCCTCGGGCACTCCCAAATGACCCCGAGACCACTTCGATTCGGCGCGCTCCTCCCCGAGAGAGCAAAGATCGGCATAGATATGGGTAGCAAGTAAACGTTCTCAATGACCGTTTGAGGCCTGCAACGAAAGTTAAGTACCTCTCCACGGGTGTGTCTCCCCGTCCTATGAGCACTTTAAAACTCACGTTCTCACTCCTCTATTTGAGGACAAAGAGGTTGGCCACTACTTCTTCGTAGTCAGCTATAAGATCGTTATCTGAATCACCACTATAGGACAGACTATCGTTACAAACTAACCTTCCCCTCGTAATATAGCTATTCATCTTGCTGTATACATATAGAATGAAAAGTGATAGGGGGTAAAGGAAGGATTCAGAGTTAGGATCGCTTTTCAGATAAGGAAATTACCCATTTAGCAATCGCCTTGGCATTATTATCCGAAGTTTTCATCCCTAAAGCACCCGGTGCCTTTTGAATAATGAGTTTTTAAGATTGTGATAGACTCGCACGGGAGGAGAACACTCACGCCCCGATGCTTTGGCCAACCCCGCCCCGGCCATCGAAGAAACCTTGGATCGGGAGGTCCCGGTGCACTTCCAGGAGAAGCCGGGCATATCAAACAAAGCCAGAGAGTCTCCTCGTGGCCGAAGCGGTTGCACAACCCCACCAAATTGGATGTGGATCCCACCGTCTCCTTCTTTCTAGCTGGAGAGGCTGCTGTGCTAGTTGGCGGAGAAAGAGCAGTGCTAGATGGAGAATATAAAACTGGTTACTAGAAATGAAACCATGCTTGCTTGGCTGAATGCTTGACTACGTGCCTGCGAATTGAACTCGAAGCAACAGAAGATGAGGGCTCCGCTTCCTTAGCTAAGGGGTCTGGTGCTGATGAAAGGGGTACTGCCGGACTCTTCTTTCGGACAATGTCAGGCTAAGGCTAGATATTCGATCGCTTCGACCCGTCCCCCCGAAAACACGAAGAATTTTATGATTCGAGCGTGCTTGGTAGCCATATGTGGACGACAGACAAGTACGTTCAAAAAAGGCTGTGTTCGCGTTGGAGGCCTCCCCCTAGTGAAGCTCAAGGCTTAGGTCAACCCCCTCAAAGGTACAAAATCCTATCGTGAACCTTGTGAAATTCAAGCTTTTATGTAGATGAATCGACCTCTGGACAGATCTACTCTGAACTGATAGCTACTGAACTACTGAATTTGAATTCGTCACGGACAACTCCCAACTTGTAAAGCTATCTGGCGGAACCTCCCTGAAACTCCTCCCTTGGGACCTGGGGAATAGAACAGCGTGAACAGCTATAGTGGAATAGTCTCCCTCGATCTATCGGCGCGAGCTACTCCATCCCGGGATGCCCTTGCCTCCCACTAACCAAAGGAATCCCCCTCGGTGAACTAGGGACATGCCAACCGGCTGATAGCCACCTACGTATTTACCTCCAAACGCTCTGCTGGATGACCATTCTCGTGACCCACAAAGAAAGTTAGGTGCTTCCCATGCCCAATCTCTCCCCTGTGAACCATGTACACAACTTTTGCATTTTCCCCAGCTGATTTTAGGGCAAAGCAGTCCGAGGGCACATACCAGGTACCTTGCTTTGTTGATTCAGTCCCCGACTTATATCTCCTTGACAAGTAACCAACCAGACTGATCTATAACCTTATTAGCCATCAATCCATCTAAAGCATCTATTTCTTTCACCAAAATACCTTTTGCAACCCCGCAGGATACAATACATTTATCCAAAAGGATATGGTTTTCTAGTAATAAGAAGAGTAGAAGAACCACAGCGTGCTGCTGACGCTGCTGCCTCACAACCGGCATGACCTCCACCTATTACTGTTGCATCAGCAAGAAAAGAGGGTAGGACGGGCCGTACGCACTTGGTGCCCTAGTTTATCTCTCCGTTGTTACGGGAGACAGGCTGACACTCAGGAGAGTCCGTTATTCTTCTTGTCAAAAGTCTCGCTTCCTTATTCTTTAAGGACCTCTTCTCTGTGGGACTGACCGAAAGCGTGTTCATGCTGGGTAGCTTCACAAGCCAGATAGCTCTTCACGGGAATACCAGGGATACGAATTAAGCTTTTCAGGTTCAGTGTGGCCCCCAACTCCCGAAACTCTCGGTTCATCAAACCCGTCTAAAGGCCGATTCATCTAAAAGAGAACCTGGGGTTGGCAAGGTACATGGTAGACTGTCTGAGATCAGAAGGTAAGGCGAGGCCAACGTCTCTCATAAGGTATGGTACAATCTATCATAAGAAAACGCAAGTTTCCGGCCGGGGATCATGCTTTCTCCCCCTTCCTACGATGATTGTTTAAGCCGCGGTAAACGCTTCTAGAACGCCCTCTGGCGGGAAGGAAGGTACTCCAAGAAAGTTGAGGTGAGGGAATGCCGTGGCAAAGCAAGCAAAGGCAGTTGTTCCATCAGAGCACGTCCCAGTCATTCTCCCAATCCCAGATCCAGATTGGGCGGTTGAGATAAAAGAGTTCTACCCAGGTGAAATAGATCGAGAACGAGATTTGGTTCCAGGTCGAGCACCTGCGTTCGTTTCGGGCCAAGCAGGTCAAAAACGATAGTCGCCTTTTCCTTCGCGAAGAGATCCGGGGTCATTGTATTAGATACGTAATATCATCCATCCAACCGTCATCAGCCGGGTGCTTAGCAGGAGCAGGAATAGACGATTCATCGGCCTAAGCTTCTGCGGCTTCGTTGAGTTCTTCTATCGGTTCGTCTCATTACCTCCTTATTTAGCAGATTCTGAGGGCAAGGATGCTAAGTTAGGTTAGCATTGGCTGAGGAAAATGCAAGTGGGTAAAGGGCCGGGTAATGATGATAGTAAGTGAAATAAGGGTCTACAACGTGGGTGAAATGCGCCTACTAAAGTATGCCCTCTGGGCGTAGAGTGTCCTTTGAGCGTCTTTGCTTGTTCTGCTCCTCCGCTTGCTGGTATGGCAGCTGAAAGCCCAGGGACGAAAGGCAAGAAAGTGCCGGCAGTAAAGGCTAAGCAGTCAAGGCAAGGGTCCGAAGGAGCGCTAGCCCCGAAAGGGAAGTAATTGGGTCAGGTGAGTCGGCTCATGCTGATGTTTTCAATCCAGTCAACAAGTAGGGGCACGAAATAGCAGTAGGGCAAATAGGGAGGACTTCTTTGCAAGGGCGGAATTCATTGATTTAAGTGTAGATCGAGACTAGACTAGAGATTCAGTTGAGACAGAACCTGTATTCTCCCTCTCAACTCGAACGAAGTAAAAGCGCGAGATCCTTTGCTTGATTAGCATTGATGGAGCATAGATGGAACAACTTCGTTGTTCTGTTCCCTGCATCCGCTAGCAAAGAATGGAATGCAAACTGCCTGTCCGTGTGTCCCTGATAAGTGTTTGTTGACTTACCTTACCTTGTAGGCCAACAACCGGGGCTTACAGCGGGTTCTTTAGGAGCGCTCCCTATTTAGATTTAGAGAAGTCCTGTTCCGCTATACACAAGCGAGAACTCTTTTCGAGGTACTCCAAAATGCGGGAAGAGGTAACCCTTCATAGATCTTTAGCCTTTACTTATGATAGTCAGGATCTTAGACTCTTATACAACATAAACACTCCACCAAATACATGGTCAAGTAAGTTCAAATCAAAGGGAGGAGCAGCTCTTTGAAAAGGTCAGTAGAGATTCCTTCGCCCAGCTTATGCTGTGCTTGTTTTCTATTTCTTGAAGACGAAGAATAAAGGATTTTTGCGCTCTGGATAGGTACTTTCTTGTGAAGGACTCTCCGTCGCAGTCGATCGAAACGATTACTACGCCCAGGACAAAAAAAAGTGGAGTTCGGTTTGCATCTCCGAATGAGAGCAACTGTCGCTGTCATCTCCCGGAAGAGAAACTGATGCTCATCATGCCAAATGGAACTCCTAGATGGAGCACTTGTGACCAGTAAGTAAGGAAAGGAACTCCCATATCAAAGGCTAGCTGCTAGCTTACATGCCAGATGGGTCCTGCCTTTCTCCCCTTTTGTTGGTGGCTTTATGGTTGAATGTTTTCCGCTTTCTTAGTCATCGTCGTCTTATTTACTAGATTAAGAAGACAGTTTAAGCTACCCTTTTTCATGGTACTAGGATTTAGCCAACTCCCCTGTTCCCGTGTGAAATGAAAAGAAAGAATCTGACGGTCCCGCCGTCTTAGTATACCTTTCTTTATTTACGCAAATTCTCTTAACGAACTCAGCTACCTCAACTCTCCTAGTCGCAGAGCCACTACGGTCGGCGATGGATGGCGCGTCGGGTTATCAGGCCAAGCGAGATCTGACCCTCCTGAGAGCCCCTGATAGGACTCCCTGAAGGTCCAAATACCCGAGGTCAATGTCCGGCCTCTCCTAGTTGGTTCGGAGATAGAAGTAAATGGAACGATTGATTGAGCTCGATTCCCTAATCTGGATGGAAGGACGAAATGAGGGAGAAGAGCAGATGAGAGAACGAAGGGAATAGCTCTCCTGCTCCTACCTTCCCCTGTAACCCCCTTCCGCTGCTTCTCTTCTGTTGTTATTGCTCTCACCTGTCACTACGCCACCTCAGCTGCTGGGACTGGAATTGCTTCTGCATCTGGCACTCCCCAACCTTTTCTATCTATCTTTAGAAGTAGGGCGAGTGTCTAAAGACCCGGTTCTCTCTCTGAATCAGGTTATTCACTGGGCTGTTAAGCCATCGAGTCTTCTAGGGTTGATCGATCCGTTTCAAGAGGATTCATCCAAGACTCTAGATCTCGTTAATTCTAAGGAGGAGCCCATTCCATAAGGAAGATGAGAGGAAGGCAGGCTTTTTGGCATACATAGTTGGCTGGTTATTTTTCTTTCCCATCCCTGCTCTGCTGCTACTGCAGGTGCCCGGAATTCATGGATTCTCTGGTAGAGGGGAGTCGAGGTGGAATTTTTTTGTGGGCTGGCTTAAAAGTAAAAGAAGCCCCCAATTGCAGTAGGAGTAGCTACTTGTTTCATGGCTTTAATTTGAGCTTCAGTTCAGATCCTGAATCTCCATAAATGGGTATGCCTGGTTAAGTTAAGGTGACCAGCTTTGTGCGGCAATCGCAAGTTAAGTTAAGGTACTCTGGATTTGTTATAGCGCCACCATTTCACAATAGAAATATATATTGTCCGGGAAAGCTAGTCTTGGGATTGCTGTTTTATCCTACTGACGCTCTTCTATGAAAGTTGAGGCTTTACTCTAACTGGTCTGTTAAAGTCTCCTTGCTACGGCCTTTTTTTAATATCCCTAGCTCGGAGGGTTACTCGTTTTTGTACTCTACTCGTTCCTTGAGGGTCCAATTAATTAATAGTAATTGGAGGACGGTTAGTGTCTGTTCTGCATGACTCATAGCTAAGGAGCGGATTTCAGGGTCCCTTGACTTGCCAAACGGTTTCCAGTATGCCTATACAGTTAGTCTTTACACACATGATAGTAGCAGCCATGTTATCGACGATTCTACAATAGGCGGCCGCTGGAAAACCCGACTTAGCGAATCACTTCTAGGCTGGCATTAAATCTATTTTGTGCCAGTGGCTCTTGTGCGCCTCATTTATGTTGGTGGCATACCGTACGGTATTGTGCTGAACACTCACAAAAGCCGTGTCCCCCCCTATCTAGTAAGGTTTTTAATGAATTCTTTTTTGATAACGAAATAGATCATCCATAAACTTAAACTAACCCCCTCAAAATTAGTTCTAAGAAAGGAATACGATAACCAGAGAGAGAAGGCACAGGCGATGGGCCCCATACATCAGAATGCAAAAGGGCTAATGGAATTGAAAAAATCAGAAGATTGGAATTCGTAGGTGTTGCCCGTGTTTGGGCAGCTGGCAGCTGGACCAAGAAGAGAATGAAGAACTAGCAGATGCAGGAAGCAATTGAAGGCGTTCTAGTTTGTTCAATGTAGTTCGAAGACCTAACAACCAACAAGAGGAGCTGCCCTCTATAAGCCCTTAGTTGCCAAAGATCAGGAAGCTCTTTGTTATGAATAAGCCAAAAAGAAAGAAGAGGAAAATCAAGGTCTAAAGCATATATGGGTTGGCTACGGGCGGCACCCTATAGCTATGACATTATGCGTGTGTAGATCCTTGACAACACAGAGGAAGTCGGAGTAAAGATGGCATAGCTTTGGCGATCATCACAAAGTTGTCCAACTTCAAAAATTTGTTGAGAGACTGACTTTAGGAACCAACATAGCATCATTGAGATGAAGAACATTGCCAAAACGAGATGATAAAGAGATCGTACCAATGTCTGAAATAGAGAGTAGGGTGTGGTCACCGGTGAAGACGACACTTTTGCCTTGGTACGGCGAGGATGAGACAAATGCAGCCGGATTGCTCGTCATATGATGGGTAGCCCCAGTGTAAATGAAATGTAAAAAAGCCATTGAGAATCTAGCTTGGAAGATGAATGCATAATACCCACGTGATGAGTTGTTTGATGCGGAGCAAAACTCGAGTTGTAACGCTGTGGACATACGATAGCCATGTCTCCAGAGAGAATCAAAAGTATACATACCCAAGTCAATCATAGAGGAGAATCCAAGATAAGATACTCCCATAGGATTGCTTCTGCTGTTGTTGATAAGAAGACCGGTGCTTTAGGTTATGAAACTAAGGCCACTTACTTGATGATTATTTTGAATATACTTCCCATAGATCTGTTGGGAAATTTATGTCGCCATAGATCTTTGAACCGTTTCTGGGCACTGCACTTGAACCACTGATGCACGAACTGGTACTGTTGTTTGTTGTTAGTCACACAGTTACAGTTGCTGTGAGAGTAGCGTGGCAGGGAGCACACTTGACAGGAGATAGACACAGGCGGTAGAGAGAGAAAGAGGCAAGCCCCTAATTCAAAATAGAATAGTGAGGGGGGCAGAGCTTCCATTTCCAGGTACAATCCTCCGCCTCAAGGCGTTCTTTTTTTCCAGGAATCTGTCAATCGGGGGAGCGCAACCAAGTTTCAAACCTCAACTGCAAGGGATGTGAAACCCTTCTCAATGTCTTCCACTCGCCCAGTGGATCTAGGAGGCAAGGGAAATCCGTTGATTGAATCCATTCCTGATGATGTGCCGCTAACAAGGCCTACCTATTCTCCCAATGCAATCCGGTTTTTTAGGGGGATGGCATTCTATCCTATCTCAATATATGCTCCTCCAAGGCCTGAGGGTGGATTGAATCCAATCCCATCCGGCATAGGCGGGTAGAGTTCACTCATCCGGTAGCGAGGGGAAGATGAACAATGAAGCTATAGCTGCTCACCTTTCCGCTATCTGCCTTTAAGTGATAGGAGGGCTTAACATAAAGCCCACCATTCTTTCTATTTTGAATTCTTGATCTTTGGTGCCAGTGGAGCAAAGGAAGCGGGGGACGAACTCCTCTATCTACCCTAGAAATAAATAGGTTAGATCTATTGAATGAGATCCTGGAGACAGGGCTGGGAGGTATGAGTCCATCGGATGCAGGGAAGCCCAGGCAATCCGTTCCTATCAATCATTCGTCAGGAAGCAGTGGAGAAAGAATCGTCTTTTGAAATCTTATTGTTGAAGGCGTAGAGAAGGCTGAAAAAAGATAGGAGAATTTTTTATAGCCATCTCGTTAATAAAAAATTTTTTAATTAATTGGACCAACAGCCCTCTGTCCGGCAGGCAATTTCCGTGCAACTATGGGTTATGTAGTCCTTGCTATGCCAGCAATAGGGAATCCTTATAAAACCGGAACTCTCCAATTCGATATGTAGAACCGGAATGCAAGTTGTGTGATAGTTTGATTCCCCACAAATGAGAAGTCTCCAAGCTTTACCCCTCCCACACAGGGGCGACTGGCTATCCGAAAGCAATAATTGCAGTCTCGACACAGCCTATTTCGAGACTGGGATGAAGAGATGAAAGATTTTCATTTTCGAAATAATTATAAAAGAAAACAGCTAGTTCAGCTCGTCATATATAGGATAAGAACCCCCAGTAGAGACTAGTACGATTCACAATTCAACATTTTGTTCGTTTGGGTTTGATTGTGTCGTAGCTCTATAATTCGGATTAGGTTTCTCGTTGGTTGGAGGAACTGCATTGCTGATATTGACCCCAAAAAAAGAAAGGGTAGGTACAGCTAGTCCGTGAACAGCCAACCATCGCACTGTAATAAAAATTGGATTGGATAGGTTCGATCTAAGCTTACTAATAGGGGGGACTCCTAATAATAATAAAAAGATCTACTAAATGAATCGAGTTGTGCCAAAGGATCAAAACGGCCAGTTATTAATGGAATTCCTTGTCGGCTTTTTGTAAAATAATCGTTTGGCCGAGGTTTTTTTCCTATACCAGAAGAGGAAGCTAAACCCGTGCTGACGAATAACCAACCCCTTAATTCGTCGAGTAAATAGGGAGGGTATAGGTTTGCTATGA